TTTTGGTTAGAATTATTAACCGAAATAATCAAATGATTCCGTTGATGCATTCGAGTAATTAAACGTTTCACAATTTGTGAACTGGATTTATTGTCATGACCTAAATTTTCCATGGGTTCATAAAGAACCGACCCATTTAAAGCATGATCATGAGCAAGTGCGTAGATATATTCTTGAAATAGAAACGGATATAGGAAGTATTGTTGCCGAAATCCATCTATTTCTAAATATCCTTGTAATTCCTCCATTTGAAATTACACTTAAACCAAATGGGGTATTTCTTGAGCTATCAAATAATACATAGTGCGATACGGTCAGAACAAGGTATGGTATATAGTTAAGAAAAAAAATAGATACCCTGGACACAAGAAAGACAATCAACGGATCCTATCTTTTTCCATCCAATTTGTTTGTGTTCGTTATAGTTACAAGAGATGGTTCGAAATCCTTTATTTTTGCAACCCGATCACTCTTTTGACTTTGGAATAATTCATTTTATCAGTATACCGTTTCTTCTACACATTCGTCTCCACTACATAATAGAGAATAGTTAGGATTCATGAAAAAAAAAAAGAATCGATGATCCACTCACAAGAGAACCCTTTCCCACATTGGGCACTAATATATTTTTAACGTCTAATTAGATCGGGTAATCATTCGAATTAAGAACAAACAGAAGCTCGTTGCTTTTTATTTCCCTATAATTGGAGCCATAAGGCTCTATCCATTTATTCACTCGACCCAACTGTGAATTGATTTGACTCCGTTCCAAGAATCAAAACGAGATTTTGTACCGATCCGGTAAGGATGAAGTATTCTAAGAGTTCTCCATTGATACGACATGCTGTTTTTTCCATTCATTCCCTTTCAGGATCAGTCGTGGTCTTACAAACTCTACCAATAGTATGGACGAATCCGTTGCTTCATCCAAATGTGTAAAAGAGCATAGCCGCACTTAAAAGCCGAGTACTCTACCGTTGAGTTAGCAACCCGTATAAATATAATACGGTGTGTAGATACAATCGGAATAATAAGAAAATAAATAGAAATATATATAATAAAGAGATTGGATTGCCCGATCCCGTCAAAACATTAAACTAGCAACAAATCCAAAAGAAAGATTTGATGATCAATTGTAAACATAAAAATGAACAGAGGATCGGATTAAAATGCAACAGATTCTGGGATAAATAGAGAGAAAATCTAAAAAGATGTAAAAATGGATAGACTGCCCATACCCTATTTTTTTTTTTTCATTATATTAACTAAGATACTTCTTGTGTCACAGCGAATCTGACGAACCCATCATTTGAGTGAAATAAAGAAACAAACTTATGGGATGTAGATAAATAGATCTATTTATCCACGATCGAATTATATTTGTTCGATACACCATTGTCAATATGAATTGAATATTGAGAAAACAAATTCAATTCAATAACAATAAAGAAAATAAGGACTTGTGTTGGAGTGGCACTACATAATACATAGATAAGAAATTAAAGTGGAATAAATAAGGAAAAAGTAGGAAAAAACCTCGGGTTTCTTCAATAGAGGTACAATAAGCAAGATTGACCCTTTGTTTGTTGGTGGAGTCCCAACGAAAACCATGCGATTGGTGGTAATCCCATCATTACCCAGTTATTTCATCTACTCACTCCATTTTTTTTTTTTCTATCTGTCTCATATCAATAGAAGATATTTTTTATTGTTCTATGATATGGGATCATGTGGGAGCAACAATGAATAGAGCAAAAAAAGGAATGGCGGAGAAGCAATTAGACAAAGCTAGATACTGGGTACCCCCCCCCCCCCTTTTTTTTTTTATTTCATTTGATTAATTCGAAGTTCCTTAAACACCTCCGCCTTCTTTGAAATATCATGAACGGTTCCTGTAGGTTGAGCGCCCTTTTCAAGGAAATATAGAATAGCAGGAACATTTGAATAAGTTTGGTTCTTTATCGGATCGTAAAAACCCACTTTACGAAGATCTCTTCCCTCTCTTCGGGATCGAATATCAATTGCAACGATTCGATAGATGACTCATTGGGATAGACATAAATGAACAACCCCCCCTAGAAACGTATAAGAGGTTTTCTCCTCGTACGGCTCGAAAAAGAATGATTCGAATTTATGTATTATAGTGGCAAATGGATCCACAAAATCATCAATTAGACTACGATTTGAGTCGTTTTTTTTTTGTTCTTCCTTCCTGAAAAAAAAAAAAATCTCATTCGTATTCATAACTCAAGTTGGGTAATTCTCAAAGAGCTCGAAGGCAAATCCTTAGACATTTATTGAGCCGTCTCTAACCTCTTTTGTTTGTCTCGCCTAGAATCTATTTTTTTCTTCCCCATTCTAGTTGTTGAGACAATTGAAAATGGTCTTTCCTTGTTCCGGCATCCCTTATTTTATCTTTGCTTTGAATCATTGGGTTTAGACACTACTTCGGTGATCCTTAATTGTTTTTGTTTCAAAATGGCAGCAACATGCCTTTTTTTATTTCGTTCTATAGAAATGATGGATTCCCCTGTGATACACTTTTGATCGAAATAGTTTTACCAATTCCGACAAATTCGTTTTACTTTTTTTTTTTTTACTTGTTCGAACTTGATCCTTTCGATTTCTATACCGAAGATATACTTACGAAGTTGTTCCAACTTATTGATTGGCATTAACCCTAGATCCTTCCCTCTGCTAAATGAATCAATTCTTTATGCTCGAGCTCCATCATGTACTATTGATTTTATTACAATCCCCAAATTGGGGTCCTAGTGGAATAGAACAAAAACTATGTCGAGCCAAGAGCATCTTCATTGATATATAAAATGGTGGGTGCAAGAATCCACAGCCGATAATGTCCTTCAAGTCGCACGTTGCTTTCTACCACATCGTTTCAAACGAAGTTTTACCATAACATTCCTCTAATTTGGGACCGGTATGGAATTGATTCAATATGGAATCATGAATAGTCATTGGCTCAATCGGTATATGTATATTAAGTAGTCCATACTTTATTTTCATATACGGATGGATAGTTATCTGGGGGAGTCTCAGCAAGAATCTAATTTAACCTCATATTTTATTAGATGAATGAAACACATTAAAAAAAAAAATAAAAGAAATTAGGTCCAAAGAAAATAATCTGTTCCATATTGAATTTTCTTGTTTGTTAATAAGATCCGAATGACAAGGGTCTTGAAATGGATACCGCGGATTAACTCATATCTACACGAATTCTATGGGGATCATGAATCATACCCAAAGTCAATTAAAAAGATCTTCTCTTCTTATGGGATGCTATCCTATCTTGTATAAGTACAAAGCCAAATTGGTCCCTATCCATTCTTCGTTACTATTTGGATTTTGTCCCACTCAGGAACTTTAATCCCAGCAATGGAATTAATACCAAGAACTCCCTCCTGTTTAGAATTCAGGATCCACACACATAGAATTAGTCATTTTGACTACCCTATATTTATTTACTTTAGGGAAGATAGAAACCTCTCTTTTCTTTCGAATTTCGATTCAGAATGCATCATGTGAGAATCAAAATATCAATATCATAGATATGGGGCATAAAGTTTCTCCAAATGACTAACTAACCTTCAATATGAATATGAGCGGGGAGCGAGTATACGCTGAATGGACCACCCAATTTTTTTTTTTTTTTTTTTTGAATTTCACTTTGATCTTTGTTCCCATCCTACCTATATCAAAAAAGATATTTATTTCCATCCACGTCTCATTGATACTCGATCCGTTTGTGAGAAACAAAATGGAAAGGGAAAATTCTATAGAAGAATCATTAGAAATCACAAAGAAAGATTGGATCACATTGTATCCAACATTACACTCTTAAACAGAAGATTGTTAAAAAGAACAATTTTTGTTCTGATAGAATCGGTCTGGTCTGGGACGGAAGGATTCGAACCTCCGAGTAACGGGACCAAAACCCGTTGCCTTACCGCTTGGCCACGCCCCATTTAAATTTCTATTCCACACAAATAAACACTAATAATATTGGTATTGGTTGTTCGTCAATTCCAGCCCCAATATCTATATCTATGGAATAGGTTCTTGCTAGGATTCTACACATCTAGATGTAGAATCAAAATGAATTCATTGATCATTACATATAATTCAATTAAGATATTGTATGTAAGGTATGATTCCTTCTATTCTCATTTGGTAATTGAAGGATTTTTGATTGGGGGAGTTCAAAGAAAAAGAAAGATTTTGCAGCCTACCTTCCCTTACTTTCTTCATTTTTCCCCTTATATCAATAACCCAATAATAATGAAATTATCTCCAAGAACAAAATGTTTGTTATGCTTAATATCTTTCGTTTGATCTGTCTTAATTCTGCCCTTCATTCGAGTAGCTTTTTCTTCGCCAAATTGCCCGAAGCTTACGCTTTTTTCAATCCAATCGTAGATGTTATGCCAGTCATACCTGTGCTCTTTTTTCTCTTAGCCCTTGTTTGGCAAGCTGCTGTAAGTTTTCGATGAGATCTTTAATACTGTCTTAGAAACATTCATGATTTATTCGATAAAAAAAAAAGCTATTCTAACAATTGATAAGATCAGATAATGAACCCTCGACTCAAACATGGAAATTCTTTTGGATAGCCGCGATGAATCGGAATCACCTCATTTCTTCATTCTGACCTTCTGTGGGTCAAAGACCCTATGTAGGGTTCCCACAATACCTAATTGTGGGTATGAGAGATAACTTTGTTAATGAAACAATCAGAATCTTATTACAAATGAATTCCTGCAAATTCCTTTTTTTGTTTTCTAGAAACCGCTTCATTTCTTTTCTTGGTGTCAAAACGGAATGTGTGGTACAAAAATGGAGAATCTATTCCCCTATTTCCCCCCAAAATGATCTTGGAGATTGTGTAATGCTTACTCTCAAACTCTTCGTTTACACAGTAGTGATATTCTTTGTTTCTCTCTTCATCTTCGGGTTCCTATCTAATGATCCAGGGCGTAATCCTGGACGTGATGAATAAAAAAATCAGAGGTTTTTCTTTGCTTGATTTCTGAATTTTCTTAAGATTTTCTTTCTCTATTCCATACATTTAACTATGAGAAAAAGGGGTTCGAGAGTTTTTCGAATTCGAACGGGAAATCTCAAGTGATCAGAAGGAACGGAGAGAGGGGGATTCGAACCCTCGGTACAAATAATTCGTACAACGGATTAGCAATCCGACGCTTTAGTCCACTCAGCCATCTCTCCCAATTCCAATTCAAAAAGGATAATTCATATGTGACACGTGAAGTAAAGATTGATAAAAGTCTTTCCTTATCTTTCTTTATTCTATAGATATAGACGAGTTTTATCAATCACCACTTCCATTTAGATAAAGATAACGAAACAGATATCTCCAATAGAAAGAGTACCTCTTTGATTTCATCCGAAAAGTTTTTTTTTTATTCCCCCGGCCTGGCCAGTACCTAGCCAGGCCATTCCTTGTTCCAATGAATCATAGATCAAATGATTTATTTGATTTGAAAGCAAAAATACTTGTTATTGAAACAGCAACAAGGCTATTTCCATTCCTATGATAGGGGTGCCATTTCTTACTATTCGTTGTTTTTCTTTTGATCGATTTACTTACTGCAATAAAAAACATACTTTTTCTAGTATAATAGAACTCATATATTTCTTCAAAGGACAAACTTTGTTTGAACACTTGAGTTCACAAACCAAACGAATACTATGATTTTTCACTCGATCCAATCGACCCGAATTCATAAGATTTGGCAGTTGAATGAATAGGAAAGGGAGTAGAGAAAAATGGAGCTCTGGATTCTTGTACAACTCATTTTTATGTTCCGACTTCAATGACTCTTTTGGTCCGGTACTCTCAGTAATGACTCCCCGATAAAAGATATAACTTGTTATTTAAACGAACCTTCTTCTGCTATTTCATCAAGTCTCCCCGTCAGAACACAACATGTCAACACTCTCATTTTCATGATTCTGATCCTATCTTGATTACGTTTCACTCCCTTGTTCGACAAACAGTCCATTCGTATACAATAATCATATTGTAGCGGGTATAGTTTAGTGGTAAAAGCGTGATTCGTTCTATTAACAAGTGAAATAGATAAGGGGTCCTTCGGTTTGATTCCTATTCTGATCAAAAACTTTATTTCTTAAAGGGGTTTAATCCCTTACCTCTCAATGCTACATTTGAGGAAAAATATACATTATCGTGATTTGTATCCAAAAGTCAAGTCAATTCGAAATTGAATAACAAAATTGGATTATGGAATTGCGAAGCATAATTTTTTTTTTTTTTTTTAAGTTGGATCAACCCTTCCAGCTGAATGAGTATAAGTAAAGGATCCATGGATGAAGATACAAAAGTCTATTTCGAATCGTAACTAGATCTTCCAATTTTTTTTTTTTTTTTTTTGTAAAGGGGGAGATTGAAGCCAAATAGCTATTAAACGATGACTTTGGTTTACTAGAGCCATCGACATATTGTTTTGTTTCAGCTCGGTGGAAATGAAATTCTTCTCTTCAGGATTCTCCCAAGTAGAAATAAGGAACGAAGTAATTAGAAAGATTTGTGATAATTCCCTCTTTCTAAAGGGATCATCTAGAAAGCAAGTCGTTTTGGATGCATTCAGACGGAAAGGGCTGACATAGATGTTATGGGCCAAATGTTTTTTCTTTGAATTCAGATTGACTCCCTTTTCCCATACACGGTAAATGTTTTCTTTTTTTTTTTAGTTTCGTTTACGTCTTAGATCTGGGAATCTATCGATCTTCCATAAAGGAGCCGAATGAAACAAAAATTTCATGTTCGGTTTTGAATTAGAGACGTTTAAAATGATAAATCGACGTCTACTATAACCCCTAGCCTTCCAAGCTAACGATGCGGGTTCGATTCCCGCTACCCGCTTCATATTAATTATTATGATACATGCATCATTGATTCGGATATGTCCCTAAAATCTTTCTTTCACATACAATCCGATTCTTTTATCCGAAAGGAGACAGGAAAGTATGTGAAAAAAAAAATAGGAATGAAAAGCGTCCATTGTCTAACGGATAGGACAGAGGTCTTCTAAACCTTTGGTATAGGTTCAAATCCTATTGGACGCAATTTATTTCCATCTATTTTTGTAGATTGCTATGCCAAGAAACATATTTTGAATGATTCGAATCGGAATCATTTCTCAATGATTCGTCTTGCACTAAGAGTGATCAATTTCTTTATTTTTGTTCCTGAAGTAGAAACAGTTCTATCTGTTCCGGAATAGCTTCCTTCAAAAGGGCTTCCGCTTCCTCGGTAAATGTCTTGGTAGAAGATATGATTTCTTGGAACTGAGGTTTATTTGTTTTTAAGTAGGTACGTAACTGAACGAGAAATTTCTTTACCTGTCCAATTTCTAACGGATCAAGATACCCATTCGCTCCAGTATAAATAGTGACTATCTGTTCTTCCACCGTGAGAGGGGCTGATTGGGATTGTTTGAG